CTATTCTTTCAATTCTATTGGGCTGTGTTCATATATGTTTATTATTATATCCTAGTATATTAATTATACTACTAGCAATATAATAGGATAGTTGGGATAATAATCTAGAAATTCATAATATACTAAAAGAAATTATATAGGTACCAAGAATATGAAAAGGAATCCTTTCTTTTTTGCTTTACTAAGTAAGATAGATATAACAAGAAAAAACCATTTGACAGTGTTAATACTTAATAATGAAAGTTGTTAAAGATCCTCATTTTTCAAATCCCAACTTGTCCATAAAAATAAAAAAACCAAAGTAATTCCTGAACTCGTTAACTTGCTCCCGTATTAAATTTTATTTAATACGGTTAGGCTGGGCCTTGTTTTTAATCAAGTGAGTGTCATGATTTTTCCTTCAAAAATGAACTAAGTTGGATAGGTATTCCAAAGGCAAAGAAAAAGGAGGTATCCCTAATTCTTTTCTTTGCCTTTAATTGTGTTGCAAACAGGAAAGGGGGAAAGTTTCCTATGTACTTGACTGAGGAATGAAGTCAATTTTCTTTCTTTAGCCAACTAAGATGAGAAAGAATACTAATTGAATCTATTGAAATGTGCTTTTTTCTTTCCGCCTTATTCTCCGCCCCGAATGATTTCGGGGAGGGGGTTCGAAAAATTCTTTTTTTCTTCGATGGACCGGGAACCGGAAGCATCCAGTTCCAAAAAACAAAGAATAATGAAGAAAGGCGAATTTTTTTTTTTTAGGGCTATACGGGTTCGAACCGTAGACCTTCTCGGTAAAACAGATCAAACTAATTATTATCAAAATGATTCGAACTGTTTCAAAGACCCAACATGCATTTTTTTTGCATTGGGCTCGTTCATTAACCGAAAAAAAGAATCAGTTAGTCTGCCAAAATTCTCTTGTCAGAAAGATAAGAAATGGCTCCACGTGCTCTTATTTGTTATTTTAATTCCCGAGCATTCCCAAAGTTTTTCAAAGAAGGGTTATCCTGACGTAGGTCTGCTTTTGCCTTAGATCAACCTAAGTTTAACTAAGTTTAAGTTAAAAGAAAAGGAATTTCTATCGTCCTGCTAAAGAAGCAAATATGAAACTTCATACACCTTAAAGTTCATAGGATGGTACGAAAAGATAATTTTTCTGAGGTCCTTAAACTCATTAGGCCTAGCATTGAATAGATTTTCTATTTACCTTATCAATATTTGAAATCAATGATGCGTTCTATTCGACACCCAAAAGGGCACCTAAAATCGACCGAACTTTTTGTCAGGCTATTGTTCGCTTCTTCCTTTAAAGAGATGGAGTAAGACGGCGACTTCTCATCAACAAGTCGCTTAATTAAATTATGATATACTCCTCCGAAAAAACATTGGCGCGTGTGTAAACGAGGTGCTCTACCTAACTGAGCTATAGCCCTTGTGATACCTATTTTATCCTGTGACTAATTTATTGTCAAGATGAATGGTCGACGATTTGCTACCTTATTTCTTTGATCGGTATTGCTTCGAAAAGATATCGGATTTATAATCCATTGAGACGAGGGGTTCTTTTTCTTTCTCTTTTTTCTTTTTGTTGAAAAATGCCTACTTAACTCAGTGGTTAGAGTATTGCTTTCATACGGCGGGAGTCATTGGTTCAAATCCAATAGTAGGTAGACCGTAGGAGATACCAAAATCAGGATATCTAAGAAGTTTTTTTAGCGCGCTATTTCTTATTCGTATTTTTTTTCGATTCCATTCTATTTCTTTTTTTAATTTCAAAAGTGGAAAATCCAATTCCACGTATGAATCGAATCATTCTATTAATCATTAATAGACCTTCAGGTCTTTTGATTATTCGGACACGCCAAAAGCTTCTAATTCTAATTAGAATTACGAAATTCTATTGATAGCTTCAACTCGTGCCCTAGCTCGTTTGAGAGCTAGATTTGCCTCAATTATTTCTCTCTTGCCTCCAGCTTTCCTCAAGCTAGCTTCTGCTATTTGAAGAGTTTGTCGAGCTTCTTGGGGATCAATGTCACTACCCTTCTCGGCATCATTTACTAAAACAGTAATCTCATTATTGCCAATTCTAGCAAAACCACCCATCAGAGCCATTGTTAACCATTGATCGTTAAGGCGTATTCTCAAAATACCGATATCGACGGCTGTGGCAATTGGGGCATGATTGGGTAATACGCCAATTTGTCCACTATTAGTAGATAAAATGAGTTCTTTCACTTCTGAATCCCAAATAATTCGATTTGGGGTCAATACACAAAGATTTAAGGTCATTTCTTCAAGTTGGTCTCCATTTCTAAGTTCGTAGCCTTCGCAGTAGCTTCATCAATCTTACCTACCAAATAAAAGGCCTGTTCGGGAAGACTATCTAATTCTCCGGAAAGGACAAAATTAAAACCTCTTATAGTTTCTGCTAGACCGACATATTTTCCGGGAGAACCCGTAAATATTTCTGCTACGAAAAAGGGTTGTGATAGGAAACGTTCAATTTTTCGTG